TGCCCAATAGGGAAATCCCAATTCATTGGGCCTTTCGATACAATCAAATAGAAAGCCCCAAGGGCGCCATATTCTAGGAGCCCAAACTATGTGGTTGAATAACTCCTCTTCTATCTGTTGCGGGTCAAGGACTCCTTCCCCTTCTTCAAACTCCGATTCATATTCATATTTTTCATAGAGAAATTTCTGATCAACGATGGAACTAGATCCATTTTGAATCATATTTAAAGGATTCCTTGGTTCGGGCCGAAGAAGCAATGTCATTCGATCATTATCAAACTGACTGCAATCTTTTTCTGTCCGTGAGGATCCCACCAGAGCGCTTTCTACTTCTAATAGGCCATGAACTAGATCAGAATCATTCTCAACGAGTCCATAAGAAGTGATCCCATTTTTTTCATAAGGTCCGGGTGGAGACCAAAGGTCTTGAGCGACCGATCCGGCAGAACAACTCAAAAGATAAAGAAGTATTGTTAATTTCTTCATGCTCGTTCCCAGTTCGAAGTACCATTTGTACAAATAAGAATCCCCCTCGTTACATGATTTCTTCTTCATATAGATGGATATAGGATCTATGGAGCAATTACTTAGAAGTACATTTTGTGAAACAGCCCTTCCTATCTGATAGAAAAGGATCCCATGATCCTGAACCGATCTTACCTGAGATCGCAAATCCCAAGTCTGTCTATGAAGAGCAGATCTAATTATATTAGTGTCTATAATGGATTTCTTTTGTATAATACTAATCGATAGGGCCTCATTGGTAAGTGCTACAAGATCTCGTACATTGGAACCCATAGTTATGGACCCCAATCCATTAATATGGAACATTTTCTTTTCCAAGTGAAATCCCCTAGTATATGAAAGAGTGAAAAAGTGCTTTCGTTGTTGTGGAATAAGAAGCCTTCGTATCTTAATGCATGTATTTAATTTATTCGGAGCTATTAGAGCGGGATCTACTTTTTGGGGAATATGAGTCGAAGCAATAACAAGAATATTTTTAGTGGAACATCTTTCACAATTCTTGGAGAGATAGTTCACTAATAGACCGAGGGATAAGTCATTCGACTCAGTCATATCCAGATCATGAATGTTTGGAATCCATATTATGCAAGGAGACATTGCTTTTGCTAATTCGAATTGAAGGGTGATATAAAATCGGTCTATTTCCGGCATCATATCCATAGGTAGTGCACTCATCATAGTTAGAAACTTCAGCTCCGTATCAAGGTCACGGTCGAGATTGTCATAATCATCAATATTGTCACTATCATCAATATTGTCACTATCATCACTATCATCAGTATCGAAAACATCCTCCTCACTATCATCAATACCCCAATCCTTAGGATTGGTCTCCAGGAACTTGTTCAGAACTACTGTAATGAAAGGAACATAGGAGTTTTTCGCTAGGTATTTGACCAAATAGGATCGGCCAGTTCCTATAGAACCTATCACTAAAATACCCCTAGGAGGGGTTAGGGCTAAGCGGAGCGAAAAAGGTTTCCCATGCGATGGGAAATCAAAACTACTAGCCCCACATGCAGTTTGTGAATAAGTTATTGTCTGATAATGAGCAAGGAATATCCGTCTTTCTGCTAAGCAGGATGTATTGAACTCATAATTCATTAGATACTTTTTATGAATGTCAATTAAATATTGTAAGTAAATTGTTCCCGGTTGTTCAATCATTTGATAACCCGAGTTATTCTTTGATAAATGATCACTATGAGTCAGACTCAATAGAATTTGATCAATCCTTTTTTCTGTCGTTAAGGTAGAGAACTGAACTAAGAATTCTCTTTCTTTATCATCAATCAAACCACTGCTCGAGACCCAGGATTCTATTTTATCATCAATCCAATCCCCATTCACGTTTTTTCTTTTTCTTATCAAGGAATAGATCGCTTTACTTGTATGACTTAAATGTCTCGTATTTCTCGAAAAAGCTATTCGATTGATGGGATTTGGTATGATACTTATGAGATCGATGAGATTAAAATCTTTCTTCTTAGAACGTATTGATTTGACCCCACGACCACCACCCTTGCCGCCACCTCGTCTTTCTTCTAGAGAATTTCCTAATTGTTCCAGAGCAACTAGAAAGAGATTCTTTAACCAGAAAGAATTAAGTTCAGATGTAGGATACCTATCCAGAAGTTTTCGCAACTCAATCATGTATGATGGAATCGTCAAAGATTTGACCCTTTCGAACTCTGTCTGTAACTCACTAGAGAATCGAGAAACAAAGAGAAGATGTGTATGAACGAGATATCCAGCAACAAGAAGAAGGAAAAGGATTGAATAGCGGAACTCCCGAATATTTAGCGATCTCAGATGTGTCGATATCAATGGTGACTCATTATTTCGATGAGTAATTTCTTCGGACAGAAGAAAATTTTGTAAACACTCACTCGAAATCTTACTTATCAGATTCCATTGTGAAAGACACAATTTTTTCTGAAGAATTCGCCATGATATATCTGATCCATGCATAATATCATGAAAAACGGATACAAATTTTTGGCTTCTATTTAGTATCGGCAATAGGTTTGAAAAAGTATCTAAAAATATGAAATTTAGACATCTGTACCCTGTCGAGGTAAGGAACCATGGTATATATCTTTGGAATCGATTCCATTTTGAGAGAGTTGAAAAAGCACTATCTCGTTGAAAGGTTCTGTACATTTGCCCTTTCTCAAGGCATTTTTTTAGACAAGTACTACGGTTTTTCCTCTTTTCGGATGGTAAATATTTCTCAGAATATGGAGTGTGAATCAAACCCATGTTTGAATTCAAATTCAGATACTGAGAGTTCTTCCCTTCTGAAACAGGTAGATTCATATCTGAAAGACGTTGACAATAACTTCTTTCAAAATTGACTATTTGTTCCTCTGTTAGAGGTGTTCCAGAAATGTCTGTGATCGAATAAATAGCTCTCCGAACGAATGGATCGGATAGAATTGGAAAATGGAAAGATTTGGACAAGTTATACCCTTCGTCACCACTTTGCGGAAAATCGTTAGGTATCAATATGTTAGATACCTGTAACTCGATTGGTAAAATAGTCTCTCTCTCCAAAAAAGCATGTTTTTTTTTCCCGCCGCACAAAGAAAATATTTTGTTGCGAATGAACAAGATATTAAGGAATTGTCCATACGTACAATCATAATTATTGATACCGGCCCTTTCCACATAAAAGGGGAATCTTTTGTTACAATAGAAGGAGAAGTTATATCGATTATTCAAGAATCGAAGTCGATTTGCTTTATAAAAAGAGGATATCAATGAACTTCTATGAAAAGGTTTCACGGGATTCAGCCAATTGTCTTGATCGTGGGATCTCATTGAAAAATAAGAATCCGTGTTATCAAAAGATTTCCTGCGATTCTTTCTCGTATGGGATGAGTCAATCATCCACTTTGGTATCTTATTGAACAAAAATGGTGATATTGTTCCTCCATTGATCAATAATTTCGATTTTTGGGAAGTATCATAGTCATCCAATAAGAAGGGTTTTCTTTTTTTCAAATGAACGATTTGAAGACCTATTGATTCTAACAACGGCTGACACAAGGGATCATTCGGACCTTTCAATTCATAGGTGTGGATCTCGGACCTATGAATCGGCATACTACCGAAACTCACAAAGAAAAAAGGAAGTGAGTTAGACAAAAGGAGAAAAAACTTGTACAAAAAGAAAAAAAGTGGCTTAGACAAATCTTTTTTGTCGATAACCTCAGACCAATCAATCGAATATTGATTAAGACGTAATCGATCGAACACTACTTGAAAACGGCTATTCTGCTCAGAAATGAAATGGTCCAAATGTTCCTGGAAATTCTTGCTCTCATTGGACCATTTGTATCTATATGCATTAGGATCCCCATTCATGGATCTGTCGGTTCGAGAAATCAAAATAAGAGGATCGAACCATTTGTTCTTACTCTTTTTCAAATTGGAGAAATGTTGGTTGATCGTGTATTTCATTATAGTTCTATGATTCAGAGTATCATTTTCTATTTGATACCCTTGAATTCCATATTCGAAGTTGCGATCGAATCGATTCATTAAAAAGAATCGATTCCATACATTTCTTATGTACCTATAGGTGCTATATTGGATTTGAATCTGATTTCGGCTCAATCTATATTGATTAACTGCCTCCATTAGTTTTGGTTTTGGATCTTCCAAATCATTCCCGCAAGAGGTCCGGACCCATTTTTTTATGATCCTTCGATAAAAAGAATCATTCTCTTCATAAAAAAGCGGGGGTAGAACCAATAAAGATTTATTTTTCGATTCATCCCTGGAGTTGAATACCTCATTTAAGAATTGTTTTTGATACAATCCGAAGGAATCGATAGAAAAAGCAAATACCTTATGATACACCAGATCCGGCTCAGTTATTGATAGAGTGAATAGATCTGCGATTTCTTGAAATATCTCTTCTGATTCAAAATCGTGGTGTAAGGTGTATCCCTCCCTGTTCCGGTCATTGAATAGATGAAATAAACCAAAAAGTGGATTTTTGTTCCAGAATGAAATCTTATTGGAACTGTCCAGTTCATCCTTCGGAACCATATCACATCCCGGGTTTGATGAAATAGGATGAATTGAGACAGTATTTTGTAAATACATAATTATATTGAATATATTTACTATTTCTTTATTTTCCGATTGCCTAGAAAGAACAAAAGAAACATCTTGTTCTTTCTTCAACAATTTCCGATCTCTAGTGGACCTCTCAGTAGGATTCGAAACCAGATGAAGTTCTGACCATCTGTTACTCTCTTTCGGATCCAGGAAAGAGCTCTCAGAGATCTTTTTTCCTTTTGGAAGATACAGGAGCGGAACAATTAACCTATTGATATTGGTTGACTCAAAAGATTCTTCCAGTGTATCATTGCTGGGTCCAATGGAATTCATTGGTATAGGAAGAAGCCCTGTCAAATAAAGATTTTTTCTTTCGACCATCTTTCGATTGTTAATACGATATA